TAGTAAATAAATTATTTCGAAATTTTAAAGATTTATTACATAAAATAGCACGGGAAAAACGGGACTCGAACCCGCGACCCTTGGCGTGACAAGCCAAAACTCTAACCAACTGAGTTATTTCCCCTTAAATATAAAAATACCCTTTACGGGGTTCGAACCCGTGTTATTGCCGTGAAAAGGCAAGGTCCTAACCACTAGACTAAAAGGGCTTTTGGTATTATAAAATATTAATGTGATTAATGGGATTCGAACCCATAATATTTGCTTGGAAGGCAAAGGATTTACCATTAATCTATAATCACATTTTTAAATTAATCCCATTCTAGTGCATCACTACACCAAACATATATAAAACCTACAACTAATTCAATTAAGAATTCAATCATAGTCCAAAATCCCAATGAAAAATTCGAGCTTAATGTTAAAACCCAAGGAAATACATATACAGCTTCTAAATCAAAAACAATAAAAAGTAAAGCAATTAAATAAAATTTAACATCAAAAACTTTTCTTGCATCATCATAAGGATTAAAACCACATTCATATGCAGTTAATTTCTCTAAATCATCTTTTTGTTGAATTAATATAAAAGATAAAGTAAAAATTATAATAGATAAAACTAAACTAATAAGTAAAAATATAAAAATAATTGAATAATTTGATTTCATTTTTCTTTAAAGAATGTATTTTTTTGAAAAATTTAATTAAATAATAATAAATAAAAATTTTTTATTTATTATATCTAATTAAAAAAGATTCTAAATGACCAATAAAAGGTATAATAATCATAAAGAATGCAAAGTAGTAAATCATCGCAATAATACCTACTTCAGTATAAGGATAATCAACTGGCATTTGACCTATCCAACCTAAAATTAAGAAAGCTACAACTAATAACCAATATAATACTTTAAATAAAGGTCTAAAAATAGTACTTCTAATTTCAGATGAATTAGTATAAGGAATAGTTAATAAAATTATTAATGACCCAAACATAGCTATAACTCCACCTATTTTATTAGGAATTGATCTTAAAATAGCATAAAATGGTAAAAAATACCATTCTGGTACTATATGTAAAGGTGTTTTCATTGGATTTGCAGGAATATAATTGTCTGGGTGTCCTAAAGTATTTGGGTAATAGTATACAAATATAAAAAAAATTAACATTAAAACAACAAACCCAAATAAATCTTTAACATAAAAATAAGGGTAAAAAGGTACACTTTCATTTTTTATATAAATACCTAAAGGATTATTAGAACCATGCTCGTGTAATAAAACTAAATGTAATAAAACTAAACCTACTATAACAAAAGGTAAAGTAAAGTGTAAACTAAAAAATCTGTTTAAAGTAGGATTATCTACAGAAAAACCACCCCATAACCATTCAACAATATTTTTACCTATTAAAGGTACTGCTGAAAATAAATTAGTAATTACAGTAGCTCCCCAAAAACTCATTTGTCCCCAAGGTAAAACATAACCCATAAATGCAGTAGCCATCATTAAAATAAAAATTAAAACACCAGAACACCATAAATGTTCTCTAGGTGTGATATAAGATCCATAATAAAGACCTCTAAACATATGTGTATATACTACAATAAAAAAAAAAGATGCACCATTTGCATGTGTATATCTAATTAACCACCCATAATTTACATCTCTCATAATATGTTCTACGCTATTAAAAGCTAAATCAATATGTGGTGTATAATGCATAGCTAAAAAAATACCAGTTAATATTTGAACTACTAACATTAAACCTGCTAAAGAACCAAAACCAAAATAATAATTTTGATTTATTGGTGTAGGATAATCTACTAAATGATTATTTACTACTGATAATAATGAATTTTTTATCCATCTCATAATTTTATTAAATTAAAACCTTAAAAAATTTTTTAATTAGTTTTTCTGTTCCAAGGACTATTAAATTCAAATAATCTGTATTTTTGAGATAAATGTATAGGTTCATATACAACTCTTTTTTTCAATTCATTGTAATAAACCTCTAAATAACCACTTAATGGAAAATCTTTACGTAGCGGATAACCTTCAAAACCATAATCAGTTAATATTCTTCTTAAATCTGGGTGATTAATAAAAAATATTCCAAACATATCCCAAACCTCTCTTTCCCACCAAGAAGCTCCTTTATAAATATTTGTAATTGAATCTATAGATTGTAATTCGTTTATAATAATTTTTATTCTAATTCTAGTATTAAATCTAATACTTAATAAATTATATATAACTTCAAATCTATTTAATCGATTTAAATAGTCTACAGCACAAATATCTGAAATAACTTTGTATTGACAATTTGTATGATATTTTAAAAAAAAAAAAATAGGAATCATTTTATTCGCAGGAATATTTAATGATAATTCTTTTTTATTAAATGTATAATTAATAATTGGAAGTGTTTTTAATAAATATTGACCGTATTTAGTATTTAATGTCATAATAATATAATTAAACGAGAAAAGTGGGACTCGAACCCACAACCTACAGTTTTGGAGACTATCATTCTACCAATTGAAATATTTTCTCTTATCGGGAGAATGAGATTCGAACTCATGATCTCCTGTTCCCAAAACAGGTACATTAACCAAACTATGCTACCTCCCGTATTTAATGATGATAGGACTTGAACCTATAACATTAGGATTATGATTCCTACGTTCTACCAATTAAACTACATCATCTTTAAAATAAAATAATTATATATTTTAAATTTAAGGTCGAAGTGGGATTCGAACCCACGAGTTATCAATAATAACTGATGGTTTAGCAAACCACTGCCTTAAACCACTTAGCTATTCGACCTTTTTATAATATAATAATATTTATTATATTATAATATAATTTTATTATATTTTAATTAAAATTAAAATGCGAATAAAATTAAGAAAGCAATCATTAAAGAGAATAATGCAATTGCTTCAGTTAAAGCGAAACCTAAAATAGCAGCTCTCATTAGTTCTTGTTGTAAAGAAGGATTTCTAGAAATACCTAAAATTAAAGAACCGAAAACATTACCAATACCTACTCCAGCACCAGCTAATCCAATAGTAGCTAAACCAGCACCTAAAAATTTTGCAGCTTGTAATAACATAAAAATTAATTATATAAATTTAATTTTCCATAATTCAAAAATTTTTTAAAAGTAAAATACAACCTCTAGGACTCGAACCTAGATAATGTAGCTTAGAAGGCTAAGACTCTACCAATTAAGTTAAGGCTGTATTTTTTATTTTATTTTTGTTTAATATTATAAACAGCATTTATATAATTTCTAGATAATTGTTTATATAAATTTTTAGTTGAAAATTTTTTATCTTTTTTTTCTTTTAAAGTTAAAGTAACTGCACCTATTAAAGCAATTAATAAAATTAAACCTGCAGCTAATAAAAAAAAAGCATTATATGTATATAAAATCTGGCCTAAAGTTTCAATATTGGTTATCAAATCCAATTTTAAATGCCATTGATTATGAAAATAAGGAACTGTTTCATAAGCGGGTGAATATCTCCAAGTCCAATCTTCACATAATCTAGCATATGTTTCCATAGCTAAATTTTTGTGTATAAAATATTGATAAGAAGTAAATGATTTACTAAATATTGTAAAAGTTTCTATAAAAAAAATAAAACTTATTAAAAAAATAATAGGTAAATAACCGTAATTATTATTATTAGTTTCAATTTTTTTAATATCTAGCATCATAACAACGAATAAAAATAAAACGGTAATAGCACCTACGTAAATTATAATTAGCATTATAGCTAAAAATTCTACTTCAGCAACTAATAATAAACCAGTCATATTTGTAAAAACTAAAATTAAAAAAAATACAGAATAAACTGTATTTTTTGAATATATAACAAATATAGCTGAAGTTAAAGCTATACTTGAAAATAAAAAAAAAAAAAAAACTTCATGATTTATAAAAAACATTTTTATTAAAATTTGATTAAATGAAATATATTTTATATATAATATATTTTTAAATATATATTATATAAATACTTCTTCTTATACAATAAAAATTTTTTAAATATTTTTTGTTTTTATTATGAACAAATTTCTTTTATTAGAGAAAAAGAATTATATTTGAAATTTTATTTATTTCTTTTTTTTTAAAAATAAAAAATGGTTTTTTGATAAAATTTATTATGAATTTATAAATCAAAATATATTACAAATTAGTTATAATACTACTTATAAATTAATTGATAAAGGTATTATAGAATTTTTTGGTCCTTATGGCTTATTACATTTATTTTCAAATTGGAGTAAAAAAATTACTTATTTACAAACTGGATATATATATCATTATTCTTTATTAATTTTTCTAAGTTTAATTTTATTTATTGGTTTATTATTACTTTCAGTATATATTAATATTTTAAATTTTATCTTTTTAATATTTATTTCTTTTTTTTTTTTAAAAAAAAATTAATAAATATATAATAAAAAATATGTTAATTTATATTAAATCTTTTTTTGTTTTTATTTTATTTATATTTTTATTTTATTAGTATATATTAAATATTTATATATATTATTTTTTAATTTAAAAAAATTTATAAAATCTGAACCTATTTTAAATTCATGTATAAAAAAAAAATTTATTTAAATACTTTGTAATAAAGGGAATTAAAATTTAAATTAAAATATAATTAAATATTATTTAAAAAAATATAATTCTATCTATAAATAAAGATAAAGTTAATTATAAACAAAATTTATATTTGTTTATTTCAATAAAAAAAAAAATTAATTTTAAAATTAATTTTAAATTTTTAATAGAGTTTGATCCTGGCTCAGAATAAATGCTATTGGTATGCTTAACACATGCAAGTCGAATGTTTATTTTAATAGACATGGCAGACGGGTGCGTAACACGTGAATTATCTACCCTTTAGTTCAGCATAATTATTTTTTATAAAAATTCTGAATAATAAATAAAGTTTTAAAAACGCTAAAGGATGAGTTTGCGGAAGATTAGGTAGTTGGTAGTATAAGAGACTACCAAGCCGACGATCTTTAGCTGATTTGAAAGAATGATCAGCCACATTGGGACTGAGACACGGCCCAAACTTTTTTAAAGGCAGCAGTGAGGAATATTGGACAATGGGCGAAAGCCTGATCCAGCAATACCAAGTGAGTGAAGAAGGCTAATAGGTTGTAAAGCTCTTTCATTAAGGAAGAAAAAAGACAGTACTTAAAAAAGAAGTTCCGGCTAATTTCGTGCCAGCAGCCGCGGTAATACGAGAGGAGCGAGCATTATTCGAAATGATTAGGCGTAAAGGGTTCGTAGGTTGTTTTTTAAGTTGAAAAAAAAAAATTAAAGCTTAACTTTATTTATTTTTTCAAAACTGATAAACTAGAGTATAAATAGAGGATAATAGAATTCTTATTGTAAGGATAAAATCTTTTAATAATAAGAGGAATTTTCAAGGCGAAGGCAATTATCTGGGTATATACTGACATTGAGGAACGAAAGCTTGGGGAGCGAACGGGATTAGATACCCCGGTAGTCCATGCTGTAAACGATGAGTGCTCATATTTAGAGAAATTTAGATATTTTAAGAAGCTAACGCGATAAGCACTCCGCCTGAAGAGTATAATCGCAAGATTGAAATTCAAAGGAATTGACGGGAGTCTACACAAGCGGTGGAGCATGTGGTTTAATTCGATAATACGCGCAGAACCTTACCAATTCTTGTAAATATTTTTAAAATATTTTTTAAAAAATACAGGCGTTGCATGGCTGTCGTCAGCTCGTGTTGTGAGATGTTTGGTTTATTCCCTTAACGAGCGAAACCCCTATTTTTAGTTGCTAATTTATATTAAAGATAGACTCTTTATATAAATGCACTTTAAAAAAAGTTAATGACATATTAATGGAAATGGGGATTACGTCAAGTCTTCATGGCCCTTATGAATTGGGCTACACACGTGCTACAATGATAAATACAATGAGAGGCAATAATAATAAAAAATTGGAGCAAATCTTTAAAATTTATCTTAGTTCGGATTATGGGCTGCAACTCGCCCATATAAAGTTGGAATCGCTAGTAATCGCAAAACAGCATGTTGCGGTGAATATGTTACTAGACTTTGTACACACCGCCCGTCACATCATGGAAGTTAATTCATTTTAAAGCCGTTTATTTGTTTTTTTTTATTTTAAAAAAATAATTTATTGATAAAATTATTTATTAAATTTAATTAATTATATTTAAATTACTAAGAAGGGTTTAGTAACTGTGATGAAGTCGTAACAAGGTAGTCGTAGGGGAACCTGTGGCTGGAAGAGCTCTGATAAAATTATAAAATAAATATTTTTATATTTATATTATTTTTATTTCTTAAAATAATTAATTATTTAATTAAAGTAATTTTTTTGTTTTAATTTTATTTATATTTTTATTTTATTAGTAAAAGTATTAAAGTTACATAAAAAAAGCATAGAGGGGATGCCTAGGCATTAATTAATATTTTTAGGACGTAATAAAAACGAAAAGCTATATGGAATAATAATTTATTTATATATATAGATTTCCTAAAGAAAACTTTTTCTTTGTGAAAATTTTAAACATAGTGAATTGAAATATCTTAGTAACTATTGAAGAAATCAAACGAGATTCCGTAAGTAATGACGAGTGAACATGGAAAATAGGTTATAAAAAAAATTTATATGAAATATGTATATTCCGAAAAATTTGAAAAAATTTACATTAAAAGGTTATAGTCCTGTAGGATGTCATTCATAAAATATTCAATTATTTTATTTTTTTATAAGTAAAAAGAGGTATGTGTAATCTTTTTTGAAGATTGGGGGACCACCCTCAAAACCTATAAAATAATTAATGACCGATAGTGAACAAGTACTGTAAAGGAAAGGTGAAAAAGAGCTTTCGAGTTTGAAATAATTCTGAAACTCTATGCTAATAATCAATTGGAGCTTTTTAATAAAGTGACAATGTACCTTTTGCATAATGGGCCAGCAAGTTTATTTTTTTAGCAAGCTTAATTTATTAATAAAATAGGCGTAGAGAAATCAAGTTTTAAAAAGCTTAAATAAGTTATGAAAATAAGACCCGAAACTGAGTGATCTAATTATGAACAGATTGAAGAATAGGTAAAACTATTTGGAGGATCGAACCCACGTATGTGGCATTATACGGGGATGATTTGTGATTAGGGGTGAAAGGCCAATCAAACTCAGAGATAGCTGGTTTTCCGCGAAATCTATTGAAGTAGAGCATTTAAAAATCTTTTTTTGGGGTAGAGCACTCATTAAGCTAGGGGGGTTAAAACCTTACTGAACTTTTAGAAACTCCGAATACAAAAACAAGTATTTAAATAGACAGACATTGGGCGCTAAGGTCCATTGTCGAGAGGGAAACAGCCCAGATTGAACGCTAAGGTCCTTAAATAATTTTCTAAGTGATAAAGGAAGTGAAAAAATAAAGACAACCAATAGGTAGGCTTGGAAGCAGCCATCCTTTAAAGAAAGCGTAATAGCTCATTGGTCTAGTTTTTTTGCACCGAAAATGTATCGGGACTAAAGAAATTTACCGAAGCGTCAAGTTTACTAAATTAATAGTAAACGGTAGCGGAACATTCTGTATGTTGTTAAAGATATGTTGTTAAATATATTGAAGATATCAGAATAGAAAATGCTGGCATTAGTAACAAAAAATAATGACAAGAATCATTATCACCGAAAATCCAAGGGTTTCTATGTTAAGATTAACTACATAGAGTTAGACGGCCCCTAAGCAGAACTTGACGAAAGCAAGCTGTGATGGGAAAATTTTGAAATTAAATTTCTAATAAAAAGTGACAAAATAGTAATATTTTCAAGAAACAACTTTTTTTAATAAATATTTAAAATATAGATAGTGCTAGAATTCTTTTAATAAGAAATAATAAAATAAAAGGCAAGTAATATCTTATTTATTTAAGAGAATAATTATATGTTAAAATAATTATAAAGCCCACCTAGCTATAGAAAGACCTTAGTGTTGAGTAACATTTTATTTTTTTAATATTGAAAACCGTACCCTAAACCAACACAGGTGGATAGGTCGAGTAGACCAAGGTGTATGAGATAATTATGTTGAAGGAACTCGGCAAAATGACTCTGTAACTTCGGGAGAAAGAGTACCTTATATAAATCAACATTTATGTAAGGTGGCACAGAATTGGGGGTTGCGACTGTTTAATAAAAACACAGGACTCTGCTAAATCGTAAGATGATGTATAGGGTCTGACACCTGCCCGGTGCTGGAAGATTAATAGGAGATGTTTACGCATTGAATGAAAGTCCCAGTAAACGGCGGCCGTAACTCTGACGGTCCTAAGGTAGCGAAATTCCTTGTCGGGTAAGTTCCGACCTGCATGAATGGTGTAACGACATCCCCGCTGTCTCCAACATAAACTCAGTGAATTTGAATTATCCGTGAAGATGCGGATTCTCTATAGTTAGACGGAAAGACCCCGTGAACCTTTACTACATCTTTATACTGTTATCTTATAAAATATGTGTAGAATAAGTGGTAATCTTAGACCTTCACGCTAGTGAATTGTTTAGATTTCTTTGAAATACCACTCTTATTATTATAAATAACTAATATTTTTTTTAAATAGACCGTGTATGGTTGGTAGTTTGACTGGGGCGGTCACCTCCCAAAGAGTAACGGAGGTGTACAAAGGTAAGCTCAAATTGGCAATATATCAATTGTGGAATGTAATGGTACAAGCTTGCTTGACTGTAAGATAGACATATCAAACAGGGACGAAAGTCGGTCATAGTGAACCGATAATTCTTTGTGGAAAGATTATCGCTCAACGGATAAAAGGTACTCCGGGGATAACAGGCTGATGACTCCTAAGAGCTCCTATCGACGGAGTCGTTTGGCACCTCGATGTCGACTCATCACATCCTGGAGCTGAAGAAGGTTCCAAGGGTTCGGCTGTTCGCCGATTAAAGTGGTACGTGAGTTGGGTTTAGAACGTCGTGAGACAGTTTGGATCCTATCTTCTATAGATATTTTGAAAAATGAAAGACTCTAATTCTAGTACGAGAGGACCGAAGAGGATAAATCTCTGGTGTATCGGTTGTTCTATATGGGCAGCGCCGAGTAGCTAAATTTATATTGGATAATTGCTGAAAGCATCTAAGCAAGAAACCGTTCTTAAAATTTTTTCATAAAATTGTTTTAGACTAAAACTTTGATAGGTGAAAAGTGTAAATATTGTAAAATATGTCAGCTTATTCATACTAATTATTTTTAAAAATATATTTTTATAATATATTTTTAAATTATATATTACGTTTTTTTAGAATTATTGTTAATAATGTCGAATATTTATTCCCTTTTTGGAAATACCAATTTTTAAATTGGGTACATTATTATTTTATTTATTATTTTTTAAATAATAAATATTTATTTTTTTTTTTTTTTGAAAAAGTTGAAAAATCTTCTTCTTTATCTAATAAATTTACAGTACTATTGAATTTAATATTATAACGTAATTTTTGTATTTCGATATAAGTATCATCTCGTTTAACAATACTTTTACTTTTATTATTAAAAGTTCCTAAAATTTCATTAAGAATATTTTTTAAAAAATTTGTCTTACGTTTTCTTGAGAAAGATAATAACCAGTTAACTGCATCTTTTACTTGTTTCTCTTTATTTAAAAACATTAAAAAATATTTATTTTTTTTTTTTCGAGTTCTTCTTTTACTTACAGGTACATTTATTAATTTTAATTTTGGAGCTAAAATATCAATGGTTTTTATTAATATAAATAAAGGTTTTTGTTTTGTTTTTTTACGTAATTCAATTAAAATATTATTATAAAGATTTTCAGCAATACTTTTTTTTCCTTTTTTTAATAACATTTTAATAAAAGAATTTCTTATTAAATTATTTTGGTCGTTTAGTTCCATATTTAGATCTTGAAGTTTTTCTAGTTAAAACACCTGTTAAATCATATTTACCTCTAATAATATGATATTTTACACCTGGTAAATCTTGAACTCTACCTCCACGAATTAATACAACAGAGTGTTCTTGTAAAGAATGACCTATTCCTGGTATATAACAAATAACAGAATGTTCATTAGTTAATTTTACTTTAGCAACTTTTCTTAATGCTGAGTTAGGTTTTTTAGGTGTTTTTATATATACTTTAGTACAAACTCCTTTTTTTTGAGGGCATTTTTGAAGTGCTGGACTTTTATTTATTTTTTTTTTTTTTAAACGTTTTTGTTTTTGTAAAAATAATTGATTAATAGTAGTCATAAAAAATGATTTTTATATATATATAAATAATGGGTAATAACGGATTCGAACCGCTAACATTTTCGGTGTAAACGAAATACTCTGCCAATTGAGCTAATTACCCTAATATTATGGGCCTAAGTAGATTTGAACTACTGACTTTACACTTATCAGGCGTATACTCTAACCAACTGAGTTATAGGCCCTTTTATAAAATTTTAGAGTAAAAGGATTCGAACCTCTGATTTTCCATACCAAAAACGGATGCCTTACCACTTGGCCATACTCTAAAAATATGCTTAGAAAGATTTGAACTTTCATCTAATAGATCCGCAATCTACGGCTTTATCCTATTAAGCTATAAGCATATTTAATTTTTTTTAATTTTTGTTTTTAGTAATACATTTTGAGGAATTATTTTTTTAATAATTATTAAAAAATATATTAAAATGTATAAATTTTCATTTAATATATGAAAAGTTTGTTTATAATAATTATAATTAAAGTGTTCTCTTGATTTTTTATATACATGTGGAGATCTAAGTACAGTATATATGGTATTTTTTTTTTTTTGAGATATATTTCCTTTTATTATTATATTTTTATTTTTTAAAAATTGTTGGATTTTAAATAAATATGTTTTAATATTTTTTAAATTTTGTAAAGATTTAATTGTTAATTTTAAAGTATACATTTGATAATATATATAATTTGTCTAGAGGCGGACTCGAACCACCGACACAAAGATTTTCAGTCTTTTACTCTAACCAACTGAGCTATCTAAACTTTATAATATTTATATTAATAAATATAAATATAATTTATTTAAATTGATTAATATAAGATTGGGATATAAAAAAAAAAATAATAAAAATTGAGTATTGATTACTAATATAATACTATTTAATTTAGTTATTTGATTTACAAATAATTTTTTTGATATTTTTTCAAAAAATATGATTTTTATCATTCTTAAATAATAAAAAGAACTTAATATACTTACTAAAATACTAAAAAATATTAAACCAAAATATTGTGCTTTTATTGCAGTAATAAATAAAAATAATTTTGAAAAAAAACCGGCTAAAGGTGGAATTCCTGACATTGAAAAAACATTTAAAACAATAATAAAAGCTAAAATTTTATTAAAATTATAAAGATTTGATAAATCAGTTAAATATTTAATAGGTTTTTTATTTATAATTAAAGATAAATATGAAGTCCATAAATTTATACTCATAATAATATAAATTACAATATATAATAAAATATAAGGAATAGATTCTAATAAATTAGAAGTAAAACCTATTAAAATAAAACCTACGTGACTTATAGAACTATAAGCTAATAATCTTTTAATTTTTTTTTGTTGTAATGCTGCTAAAGAACCTATAAACATAGAAGAAATAGCACTTATATAAAAAATAATTTCAAAAAAAGAAGAAATATCTATTAAAATATCAAAAACAAATCTAATTAAAATACCTATAAAAGCAATTTTTGGTACAATTGCAAAAAAAGCTGTTATATTATTAGGAGCACCTTCATAAACATCAGGTAACCAAAAATGAAAAGGAGCGGCCCCTATTTTAAAAAATAGTCCAATAAAAATAAATAAAAAACCATTTAAAGCACCTATTATTAAATCAATATTTTCAATATAATAAACATTAGATAATATTAAAAAAATATTTCCAAAATTTAACGAACCAAAAACACCATAAATTAAAGAAGAACCAAATAAAATAAAACTGGAAGCTATTGATCCTAAAATAAAATATTTTAAAGCAGCTTCTACAGCTAAAGGTGATTTACGTTTAGATGCAGTTAATATATAAAAAGATAAACTTTGTAATTCTACAGCTAAATATAAGGTAATAAAATTAAAAGATGATACTAATAACATTAAACCTAATAAAGAAATTAATATTAAAATATTAATTTCAAATGAAAACATTTTTTGTTTTATTATATAATTAGTTTGAATAATATAACATAAAATAGTACAAATAATTAAAATACTTTTAATAAATTGAGTTAAATTATCTATAAATAAAGCTCCATTCATTAAAGTCATAGATATATTTTGTGTATTGAACATTAATAATAATGTAAATAATAATAAAAAAATAATTAAATTATTAATTGTTTTTATTATTAATATTTTTTTATTATCAATATTTTTATAAAAAGTACCGAATAATAAAAAAGATAAAATAATTAATGTTATAAAAAATTCTGGGATTAATAATTCAAAGTTATTATAAAAAATCGATTGTAGAATCATAATTTAAAAAGAAATTAAAATCTAATCTATAAAAAAGAATAGATTTTACTATATAAAATTAATTTTTTTCATGTTTTAAATCAAATAATAAAATAAAAATACAGATTAAACGTAAATTATAAATAATATAAATTTTATATTATAAAAATATAAAATTTGTATTATTTATTAATCCAAGGGTTATTACCTTCAACTTTTTCACCTTTAGTTAAAGTTATATAAATAATATAAAAGAAAAATAAAGATGCAAATAATGAAACATAAGAACCAAAAGAAGAAAGAGCATTCCAACCAGAATAAGCATCTGGGAAATCTGGAATTCTACGAGGCATACCTGCTAAACCTAAGAAATGCATTGGGAAAAAAGTTAAATTTACCCCAATAAAGAATAACCAAAAGTGTATTTGTCCTAAAATTTCAGGATATTGACGACCAGTCATTTTTCCAACCCAATAATAAAAACCAGCAAAAATACCAAAAACAGCACCCATTGATAATACGTAATGAAAGTGTGCTACGATATAATAAGTATCATGTAAAGCTACATCTAAACCAGAGTTTGACATTTGAATACCAGTTACTCCTCCAATTAAGAATAAAAATAAAAAACCAATTACAAATAACATAGGAGTTTTTAACTGAATAGAACCTCCCCACATAGTAGCTAACCAACTAAAAATTTTAATACCAGTAGGAACTGCAATAATCATAGTAGCTGCTGTAAAATAAGCTCTAGTATCTACATCTAAACCTACAGTATACATATGATGAGCCCAAACGATAAAACCTAAAATACCAATAGAAATCATAGCATAAACCATACCTAAATAACCAAAAACTGGTTTTCTAGAAAAAGTTGAAATAACTTGACTTATGATACCAAAAGAAGGTAAAATTAAAATATAAACTTCTGGGTGACCGAAAAACCAAAATAAATGTTGGTATAATACAGGATCACCTCCACCTGAAGGATCAAAAAATGAAGTATTTAAATTTCTATCAGTTAATAACATAGTAATTGCTCCAGCTAATACAGGTAAACTTAATAATAATAAAAAAGCTGTAATAAAAACTGACCATACAAATAAAGGTAATTTATGGAAAGTTAAACCTGGTGATCTCATATTATAAATGGTAGTAATAAAATTTATTGAACCTAATAATGAAGAAATACCTGCTAAGTGTAAACTAAAAATAGCTAAATCAACTGAAGGACCTGAGTGAGCTTGTACACTAGATAAAGGTGGATATACAGTCCAACCAGTACCAGCACCAGATTCAACAATAGCTGAAGAAACTAATAAAAATAATGAAGGAGGTAATAACCAAAAACTAATATTATTCATTCTTGGAAAAGCCATATCAGGAGCACCTAACATTAAAGGAATAAACCAGTTACCAAAACCTCCAATTAAAATAGGCATAACCATAAAGAAAATCATAATAAACGCGTGTGCAGTAACAACTACGTTATATAATTGATGATTTCCCATAAAAATTTGATTTCCAGGTTGTGCTAATTCCATACGAATTAAAACAGATAAAGTTGTACCAACTACACCTGAAAAAGCACCAAAAATCATATATAAAGTACCTATATCTTTATGATTTGTTGAAAAAAGCCATCTAGATGACCAGTTATAAAAATTTGAGTTCATTTAAATAATTTAAATATATAATATATTAAGTTAGAAATAAGTTTTTTTAAAAATTTTAAATATTTTGTGAATTTTCAATTGAAATTAATTAGATTCAATTTTTTTATTGAACCAATTAATATAATCATCTAAAGATACTGCTTCTACTACAATAGGCATAAATCCATGATTAATACCACAAATTTCACTACATTGACCATAAAAAACACCTTCTCTTTTAATAAAAATTGAAGTTTGATTTAATCTACCAGGACATGCATCTAATTTTACACCTAAAGAAGGTACAGCCCATGAGTGTAAAACATCAGTAGCTGTAATAATAACACGAATATGTGTATTAGTAGGAACTACTACACGATTATCTACTTCTAAAAGACGGAATTGACCTTTGTCTAAATCTTCTTCTAATACCATATAACTATCAAAAAAAATAGAATCATCCATTGCATCAGAATATTCATAACTCCAATACCATTGGCTACCTATAACTTTTAAAGTTAAAATAGGATCAATAACTTCATCCATTGCATATAATAATGAAAATGAAGGTATTGCTATAATAATTAAAATAAGAGCTGGAGTAATGGTCCATACAATTTCTAAAACAGTACCATGTACAAAAGTTTCAGCTTTTTTATTAGTATTTTCATTAAAAAAAAAAATACATCTAGCTAAAATCCAACTAACAAATATTACAATTAATACTAAAAAAAAAACTAAATCATGATGAAAGTTAATGATACCTTCCATTACTGGAGTAGCTGGATCTTGAAAACCCATTTGCCAAGGTAACGAAGCATCTAAGAAAGTTATTTGGTTGTTAATAATGTTTAAAAATTTCATAAATATTAATAATAATTTTTTAAATATATTAAAAATAAGGTTTATAAAATAAATATTTTAAAAATAAAATATAAAAAAATATAAATATTTTATATTTCAAAAATAAATATATTTTTTTATATTTTATTCAAAATATTTTATATTAATATAAAATATTTTAAAATAAAATAATATAATTAATGTAGATTTAAAGCATCATTTATATAAATACAAGTTAATATAGTAAATACATAAGCTTGAATTACAGCAACGCCTAATTCAATACTTACTAATATAACTAATAATATTAAAGGAATAAAATGTGCAATAAATATTACAGTATTTACATTTAACATAGTCCAAGCAAAACCTGCAATAACTTTTAATAAAGTGTGTCCAGCCATCATATTAGCAAATAATCGTACGGGTAAACTAATTGCTCTAAAAATATAAGAAATTAATTCAATAGGTACTAATAAAGGTACTAAATTAATACTTGCACCACTAGGTAATAATAAACCAAAAAATTTTAATTTATGTTTTTGAATACCTATTATATTAAATCCAATATAAATAGTTAAAGATAGTGCAAAAGTAATAATTAAATGACTTGTTACAGTAAAACTATAAGGGATCATACCAATTAAATTACATAACAATACAAAAAAAAATAATACAAAAATTAAAGAAAAAAAATATCTTCCATTTTTACCTATATTTGAATAAGCTAATTCTAAAGCAGTATTATATATAATTTCAAATATTTGTTGTATATGAGTTGGTATAAATTTACTTTGAATAAATAAGTAAACTATTATAAAATAAAGACCTATAATTAAAATTAAAGAGGCATTTGTTAAAATAAAAGGTATTTGAAAAATTGGTAAAATTTCAAATTGTTCTAAAGGACTCACTATTTGATATTTAAAATAAATTTATTTTATTGACCACCCCACCAATAAACAACAATAAATAAAAATAACCATACAACATCTACAAAATGCCAATACCAAGCAGCAGCTTCAAAACCAAAATGATTTTGTCTAGTAAAATGATGTTTAACTGCTCTAATAGTACCTACGATAATAAAAATAGTACCTACAATTACGTGAATTCCGTGAAATCCAGTTAATAAAAAGAAAGTAGTACCATAAATACTATCAGAAATTGAAAATGAAGCTTCTATATATTCGTATGCTTGAATAAATGTAAAAAATACAGCTAAAGAAATAGTTAATATTAAACTTAAAATAATATTTTTTCTAGAACCAACTATAATAGCATGATGTGCCCAAGTAATGGTAGCACCTGAAGTTAATAAAATAACAGTATTTAATAAAGGAATACCCCATGCATTTATAGTTTCTATACCTAAAGGTGGCCATACCGAACCTATTTCAGGGGTAGGAGCTAATGCTGAATGAAAAAATGCCCAAAAAAAACTTAAAAAGAACATAACTTCACTAATGATAAACATTAACATTCCGTTACGTAAACCTAATTGTACTTTTAAAGTATGTTGACCTTCATAAACAGCTTCACGAACTACATCTCTTAACCAAGTATAAAAAACAAATAATATACTAATTAAACCTGTAAAAACTAAAAAAATACTTCCAGTATAACCATGAAACCACATAGCAGTTCCGAAAGTAAAAAATAAACAACCAAAAGATGCGAAAAAAGGCCAAGGACTTGGATCAACTAAATGATATGGATGTTGATATAAATTTTGTATATTTTTATTAGACATATGAAATCTAAACTTTTTTTTTACGAATTATAAATTTAATGTTTAAATAAAATGTTAAATATTTTATATATTATTTTTATAAATAATATATAGAAATTTCCATATGAGAAACTAATTGATATATAGTTTCATGCATACAACTTAAAAATATTTTTGGATAAAGTCCCATAACTAATGTAATAAAAATTAATATAATATGAATTAAAAATTCTCTATAACTTATATCATAAAAAATATTTAAAAAATTACTTTGAATATTACCGTAGCAAACACGATTATATAATAATAATGAATAAGCTCCACCTAAAACCATACTAGTACCAGATAAAAAAGCCACAATAGTATTTTCTTGAAAAATACCTGCTAAAATTAATAATTCACCTACAAAACTACTAGTACCTGGGATTGATATATTTGCAAAAATATAAAATAAAAAGAAAATAGAATAAATAGGCATAGTATGTGCTAAACCACTATAATAACTTAAATATCTTGAATGATATCTATCATATAAAACACCTATACATAAGAATAAGGCACTAGCAACAATACTATGACTTAACATTTGTAATAAACTACCTTCAATACCTTCAATTGTTAATGAAAATAATCCAACTAAAATCATATTCATATGCGCAACAGATGCATAAGCAATAATACGTTTTAAATCTGTCTGACGTATAGCAGTAATTGATGCATATATTATAGAAATGATACATAAAACTAATACTAAAGGTGTAAAAAATACAGTAGCTTTAGGAAATAATGGTAAAGAAAATCTAATTAAACCATAAGAACCTAATTTTAATAAAATACCTGCTAAAATAACTGAACCTGCAGTTGGAGCTTCTACGTGTGCTTCAGGTAACCATATATGAAAAGGTAACATAGGTACTTTTACCGCAAAAGAAAAAAAAAAAGCTAACCAATATAATTTTTGATAAAAAAGATCAAAATTATAATTATATAATAAAATATATAAAGTTGTACCAGTAGTTATATATATATGTATTATAGCAATAAACATAAATAATGAACCAGTTAATGTATATATAAATAAATAATAAGAGGCTTTAATTTTTCTTTCACGAGAACCCCAAATACCTATAATTAAAAACATAGGTATTAAAACACTTTCAAAAAATATATAAAAAATAATTAAATCTAAAGTACTAAAAGTTATTAATAAAAAAAATTCTAAAAAAAAAAATAAAATACAAAAATCTTTTATATTTTTTTGAATAATTTCATAACTAGTTAAAAAACAAATAGGAATTAAAAAAGTAGTTGCTATTATAAAAAATAAAGAAATACCATCTATACCTATACTAAAATACATATTATAATTAGTTAACCAATTATAAGTAAAACTAAATTGAAATTCTGATGCAGTTTTATCAAATAATATCCATAAAAATAAAGAAATTATAAATATTAAAAAAGAATAAAATACACTAAAATTTTTGATATTTTTTTCATTATTCATAAAAAATAAAAAAAAAATACCTAAAAGAGGTAAAAAAATTAAAATTAATAATAAATTAAACATATTAATAAATTTGGCGAATAATGGGGATTGAACCCATAACTTTCAAACTCACAATCTGACACTCTACCGATTGAGCTATATTCGCCTTTAATTTTTATATCTTTTTTAAAAGATTATAAAAATAAAATAAAGGTTTTTTAATTTGATAATTTAAAGGTAATATTTGTTCAAAACTTTTATTTGAAAAAATTTTTTTCATTTTTTGATTCGAAAATATTAAATCTTGTTGAAATAAATAAATAAATTCTAATTTTTTGAATTGTTGAATTATAGAATTAGTTTCTAAAAATTGATTTCCGTAAATAATAATTAAAGCACCTTGACCTTTTAAATTTGGGAAAATATTTTTAATTAAATTTTGTTTTAAAATTAAATAATTAAAATTTAATTTTTTTATTTTTTTTGTTAAATTTATTTTTTCATTATAATTTAAATCATTATAACGAAAAAAATAAATAAAATTATTGTTTTTTTCTATTTGTTGAATTTTTTCTAATTTAAATTTGTTTATGTATTTATTAATCATAATTATACAGAAGAATTTTTATCGATCTACTTCTCCAAAAACAATATCTTGAGTACCTATAATAGTTACTACATCAGCAATCATATGATCTTTACACATAAAATCTAATGCTTGTAAATGTGCAAATCCTGGTGCTTTTATTTTACAACGGTAAGGTTTATTAGTACCATCTGAAACTAAAAACACCCCAAATTCACCTTTAGGGGCTTCTATTACAGTAAAAGTTTCACCACTATTTACAGTTATATTTTCTGAATAATATTTAAAATGATGTATTAAAGATTCCATAGATTGTTTTATTTGAACTCTATTTGGACTTGATATTTTTTTATCATCAATTTTAATAGGACCTTCAGGCATTTGATTTAATGTTTGTAAAATAATATTTATAGATTGTCGCATTTCTTCAATACGAATTAAATAACGATCATAACAATCACCATTAGTACCTATAGGTATTGAAAAATCTAATTTATCATAAATTTCATAAGGTTGAGTTTTACGTAAATCCCAAGAAATTCCTGAACCTCTTAACATAACTCCACTAAAACCTAAATCTAAAGCATCTTTTGCTTTAACAATACCTATATCTACTAAACGTTGTTTCCATATACGATTTCCAGTTAACATTTCTTCAAATTCATCTAATCTTGTTGGAAATTGATTACAAAAAATAAAAATATCATTAAGTAAACCTAAAGGTAAATCTTGATGAACACCTCCAGGTCTAAAATAACTAGAGTGCATACGAGCTCCAGAAACTCTTTCATAAAATTCCATTAATTTTTCACGTTCTTCAAATCCCCAAAAAAAAGGAGTCATAGCACCTACGTCTAACGCATGACAAGTAATAGCTAATAAATGATTTAAAATTCTAGTAATTTCAGAAAATAAAACACGGATATATTTTGCTCTTAAAGGAATATTACAATTTAATAATTTTTCAACAGCCAATACATAAGCATGTTCTTGCGACATCATAGATACATAATCTAAACGATCAAAATAAGGTAATGCTTGTAAATAATTTTTATATTCGATTAATTTTTCAGTACCACGATGTAATAAACCTATATGTGGATCTGCTTTTTGTACTATTTCACCATTTAATTCTAAAATTAAACGTAATACACCATGTGCCGCCGGATGTTGCGGTCCAAAATTGATTGAAAAATTTTTAATTTTTTTTAAAGACATTTTTTTTTTTTTTTAAACAAAAAACATTATATTTTTTATATATTTTTTTAAAAAATACTAAAAAAATATAAAAAAAAAATGTATATAAACATCAATTTAAAGAGTATTTATTTTTATGTTTATATAATATATTTTTAAATATAATTAATTTTTTATAATTAATTATATTTAAAAAATTCATCAACTAATTTTAAATCTAAATCAAATGGGTATTTAATTTCTTTAAATAAAGGTTGTCTTAAAAAAATACATATATTATATTTATTATTAAATTGTATATAATTTACTTTATTTTTACGTACAGTTTTAATTAATTCATAAGATTTTTGAAAATTTTTTTTTTTTTTTAAATAATAAAATTTTTTTAAAATTTTAAAATTATTTAATGTTATAATATCTCCTCTTTTTAAAATATAATTAGAAGAAGTTATTATTTTATTATTTACTTTTATTTTACCGTGATTAATTATTTGTTTTGCCTCAAAAATTGTTTTAGCAATTTTTGATCTAAAAATAATCATATCTAAACGACTTTCTAAAACAATAATAAATTTATGTATAATATTATTATTATTATTTCTATTTTTCAAATAATTAAATAAATTTTTTAATTGATATTCAGGAATACAACCATAAAAATTTTTAAATTGTTGTTTTGCGAATAATCTTTCTTTATATAATTTTTGTTTTTTTTCAGGTCTTTTAAATTGATTAATTTTTTTTAATAAAGATAAAATAGAAGTATTATTATTTGGTTTATAACTAGTTTTAAAAGCTTTTTTTAATTCTTTTTTCATTTTTACTTGAAATTTTATAAAATCAAGTTTACGTGTTTTTCTAAAAATATTATTTTTTAAAAGTTGCCATTTTTTTTTTTTTAATTTTGTTATATTTAAATTTGCATGAATATTTTTATTATTTTGAAAACAAATTTTATTACGTGGTCTTAATTTATTCATTTATTTTAAAAAAGTTTTTCTTATTAAATATATTAAAAAAAATAAAGATTTTAAATTTTTTGTATTTGAAAAAATTGGATAATTTATATAATCTATGTTTGAATTAGTATTATTTAAAGTTATTATTGGTATATTTTTATGATTAAATTCTGTTAATAAATAATTTTCTTTAGTTTTTGATTTTAATAAAATAATTAAATTAATTTTATTATGTTTTAAAAAATTTGAGACAGTTTTATTTGTTAATAAACCATTAATCCAAATATCATTTTTTAAAATTATATTTTTATTTTTTTGAGTAAAATTGATTTTTTTTGATTCAGATAATAAAAATTTAATATCAAAAGAATCTCCAATTATTAATATTTTTTTATTTTTTTTTATACATAATTTAATTAAAAATAATGCTTTTTGTAAAAAAAAAATAGTTGCTTTTAAATTAATAATTGAATAATTATGTCGAAAACCATAAATAAAAGGTAAATTTTTTTTTTTAGTTTCTTTTAAAGACTCACCATAAAAGTTTTTTGATTTAAATAAAGAATTAAGTAAATATTCTTTTTGTATTTTTTTAATTTTTATTTTTTTATTAATCATTTATTATTATTTTTTACTTTTTTTTCCTTCTTTTAAAATAATTACTTCATTTTTTAATAATAAACCTTTTCCTTTATAAGGTTCAGGTTTTTTGAAATTTTTTATATAATGTACATATTTAGTTAAAAAAATCCAATCATTACTACTAAAAATTAATTTATTTGTTTGATTTATTATTTTTATATTTTCTGGTATTTCAATAGTAATTGAATGACTATAACCCAATTTTAATATTAAATTTTTTTCTTCAATAAAAGCTTTAAAACCTAAACCTTTTAAAAATAAATTTAATTTAAATCCTTGTAAAATACCTTTTATTTTTAATTTTATTAAAGATTTATATAAATTTAAAAAACTTTTTTTTTTTCTTTTTAAATGTAAACTATTAAAACTTAATAATATATTATTATTTTTAATAAAATAATTTAAAGAATGCATTATATTTAAATCAATTGAACCTAAAGGTCCCTGTAAAATTAATTGATTTTTTTTTAAAACTATATTTATATTTTTTGGTATTCTAATTTTTTCATGTATATTAAAAATATCTAAAGAACCTAAGGAACTTTTAAAAAAAATTAATTGATTTTTTTTTTGATTTTTTTTTAAAATTTTAATCATATTTTTGATATTGAAATTTATTTTATTTATTTAAAGTTTAAATTAATATATATTACATATTAATTCTCCACCTAAATTTAATTTTTTTGCTTGCAAATCAGTAACTACACCGTAAGATGTGGATAATATATATATACCTTTCTTTTTGATTTTAAATAAATCTTTATTTTTAATATATATACGTTTACTTGGTTTAGAAATTCTAATAATTTTAGAGATTATTGATATATTATTTTTATATTTTAAATATATGTAAATAATATTTTTTTTTTTAGAAACTTTATAACTTTTAATTAAACCTTCTTTAATTAATATATTTAATATATTTATAATTTGTTTAGATTTATATTGAGTTATTTTATATTTTTTAGCTAAAAATCCATTTTTTATTTTTGAAAAAAAATTTGAAAGAGTATCTGTAATAATCATTATAGGGTTTAATTATATAATTTTTTTTACCAGTTATATTTAGAAATTCCTGGTAAAAATCCAGTTGAAGCTAATTTACGTAATTGTAAACGAGATATTTTAAAAAATCTATAAACACTTCGCGATCTACCAGTTAATATACAAATATTTTTAATTCGAGTTAGAGATGAATTTCTGTCAAAATTAAACCATTTTTGTTCAATTTTCCATCGAATTATTTTTTTTAAATTAAAATTATTTGAAATGATTTTTATAATTAATCTTTTTTTTTCTAAATTTTTAAATAATAATCTTTGTTTTATATTTTTTTTTATCTTTTTTTGCATAATATTTAATTTTTGGAGATAATCGGACTCGAACCGATAACAGTATATTTGCAAAACATAAATTCTACCAATTGAATTATATCCCCTTTTAATTTAAGTGTATTGGGACTCGAACCCAAGACCATCGGATTAAAAGTCCGGTGCTCTAACCAACTGAGCTATACACTTTAATTATTTAATTTATATTAAAAAAATATTTATTATAAATATTTTTTTGATAATATAAATTTTTTATTAAATAAATTTTTTATTTTAGTTACATAAACTAAATTTATTAAAGAATTTTTTAATAAATATTCGTTTTTATAAATATTGTAATTTAAAATATTTTGATTTAAAGTAGTTTCATAATAATTACTAAAATCTTTAAATAAGTTAGTATATGAAATTTGTTTATTTTTTATTTCTAAATTTAATAAAGTTTTTTCATTTATTTTTGAATTAATATATTTTTTTCTAAATTTAATATTAGAAGAAATTGTAGGTAATAAAAAATATGAAATAAAAAAATAGAAATTAAAAAAAAAAAATAAAAAAAAAGCTACTTGATTCAAAAATGAAAACTGATCGAATTGAGGCATATTTTTGTTTTATTATTTTATTTTATTAGACTGAAAATTTTTTAAAATTTTTAAAATTATCTAAATTTTTAAAACTTTTAAAATTATTTAATTTTTCAGTTTTTTTAAAATCATTAATTACATTTATTCGTGAAAAATTAAATATCAATTTATTTTGTTTAAATTTATTATTATAATAAAAAAATTGATTTTTTTTTTTAATTTTTTTTAATTTGATTTTTAATTTTTTTTTAATTTTAAATCTTTTTTTTAAATAAGAATTATATATTTTTTTTTTTTTTTTATTATTTATATATAAATACTTAGATTTTATTTTAAAAATTAAACCACCAAAAGCCATTAAACTGTATTTTTTTTTATAAGTTTTTAAAATATGACTTTTAATATATGGTAAATTTATTTTTATTTTTTTTTTATAATATATTTTAAATTTATCATTTGTATTATTTTTAATAATAAATTTAGTTATTTTAAATTTACGTTTATTAAATTTTTTAAATATAAAATTTATATAAAAATTAAAAAAAAACGAATTAATAATTTCAGTATTAATAACCATATCATTAACCATTTTTTTTTTATGATTTTGTATAAAATATACTAAATTATGTTTATTTTCAGTATATAAATTATTTTTATTTATAATAGGGAAAAAATAATTTTCTTTTAAATTTATATTTAATAAATATAAATCATCAATTTTTAATAAAAGTATATCTTTTAATAAAGTTTTATTTTTATTTTTAAATTTATTAAAAAAATTTAAATCTTTTAAATAATATTGATAAGTATCTAAATAGTTAGTAGTAGTAATATTTAATATAGATTTTTTTTTTAATATTTGCATTAATATTTTAATAAATTAAATAATAAATAATTATATAGGCTTAGTAGGACTTGAACCTACAACTCTACCGTTATGAGCGGTATGCTCTAACCAATTAAACTATAAGCCCGTTTTTATTTATTAGTTATTAATTATTTATAAATAAATTTAGTAGCTACAGGTAATTTAGTAGCACCTGCTTGAAAAACTTTTTGAGCATTTTCATAAGAAATACCACTTATTTCAAACAAAATTTGACCGCTTTTTATTTTAGCAACCCAAAAAGACACCGCGCCTTTTCCTTTACCCATACGATTTTCATTTGGTTTTGAAGTTACAGGGGTATCTGGAAAAATACGAATCCATAAATAACCTAAACGTTTCATTTTTCTAACAATAGCTCTTCTAGTAGCTTCTATTTGTTTAGAAGTAATTCTTTTTTCTTCTAAACTTTTTAAAGCATATTTTCCATAAATAATTTGACTTCCTCTAGTTGTTTGTCCTTTAAGAGTACCTTTAAATTGTTTTTTATATTTAGTTCTATTAGGAAATAACATAATTTTTAAATATTTAATATACTTTTTTTATTTTTTAGATAAATTAAAAGTATATTTATTTTTTTGTTGTTTATTTTTAAAATTTAACATTTTTTTTGAATTATTTTTAAAATGTCCTTTTATTTTTTTAAGTTTTACTAATTTATTTAATTTAGTACTATCTTTTAAATAAAACCACATTTTAACACTACAAACACCAGATTTTGTAATAAATTCATCAAAAGTATATTGTATATTTTTATCTAAACTACTTAAAGGAATGCGTCCTTCTTGATAAACTAATTTTCGTTTACGTTTAGCACCATTTACTCTACCTTTTACTTGTAATTTATATCCTAATATTTTAGAATTCATTTTAAAATATTCTTTTAAAATTCTATTAATAAAATTTAAATAACCTCTATGGATTTTTTTTTTTTTAATAGTTCTAACAATATATTTAGAAATAATATTCATTTTACCTAAAGTAAAAGCAATTTGACATATACTTAAAAATTTTAATATTTTTTTATCTTTAAGTCTACGTCTTTTTTTTTTTAAATATTTATAAATATAAAATCTTAAATTTTTTTGATAATTATTTAATTTAAAATGTGCTTTTAAAAAAAAAAGTTTTATATTGTATTTATTATTTAAATACGAATTTAAATGAAATAATATATTTGATTGTTTTTTTAAAATTTCTTTTTTAAAAGTGTTATGTACAAAAACATAAATATATAAATTTTTAGAAACTTTATTTATTTTTATTTGTAAAGTTGATATTTTTTTATTATTTAATAATGTTTCTATATATTTTCGTAATTCTAAATCAAAATGTAATATTTCAGCATAGTTTTTTTTTTCAACTATCCATTGTGAATGCCAATTTTTTCTATTTTTTAATCTTAAACTAATTGGTATAATTTTTTGACCCATTTATCTTTTTTTTTTAGCTTTTTTATATATATATCTTTTTCTAGTATTTATAAATTCACCAAATTTATAGCCTAACATATCTTTTACAATTTTTAATTTTATAAAGTTTTGACCATTATAAACATTAAAAGTTAAATCAATATCTTGAGGCATTATAACTAGATTTTTATTAAAAATTTTAATCCATTTTTTTTGATTATTTATTAAATTATATTTAAAAAAAGGAGATTTTTTACTATTTCTTGACATTTTTTTTTTTTCTAAACTCTAAAATAAATTGATTTAATTTTTTTTTAGATCGAGTAGGTTTACCTTTAGTTATTTTACCTTGAGGTGATACTGAAGGTCGACCGCCACTGGTTTTACCTTCACCACCACCGTGTGGGTGATCTACAGGATTCATAGCTACTCCTCGTACATGTGGTCTTCTATTTAACCAACGAGCTCTTCCAGCTTTACCTAATTTTATTTTTTTATGATTAACATTAGATACTATACCTAAAGTTGCATAACAAGTTAATAATATTAAACGTAATTCACCGGAATTTAAGCGTATTTTAGCATAATTATTTGATAATTTTTGTAATAATTGTGCTGAAGTACCTGCACTTCTTATTAATTTTCCTTTTGAAAAAGGATTTAAACTTATATTATGTATTGTACTACCAATAGGTATATTTAATAAAGGTAATGCATTTCCTATTTTTAATTCTGAATTAGGTCCACTTTGAATATGATCATTTACTTTTAAACCTTCTGGTGCTAAAATATAAAAATTTTGATTTTTTTTTTCATTAAAAACATTTGCAATATTAGCCGATCTATTTGGATCATAACATATTGCTTGAACAATACCTTCAGTGTTAATTCTATTAAATTGAATATTACGATATAAACGTTTATGACCTCCCCCACGATGTCTAACGGTTATTTTACCTTGATTATTTCTACCATTAGATCGTTGAAAACCTTTTATTAATTTTTTAATTGGTAATTTTTTTGTTAAGTTATTTATAAATAAAACTGTTTGACGTTGTGATGAAGTAATAGGTTTTATTATTTTTTGTATCATTTTTTAAAAAAAAATATATTGTATATAGATAAAATTATTTTTATTATGTTATATATTTTTGATAAAGCAATTTCAAATTCTAATAGTATTTTATATTCATTAACTATTTTATATGGTATTAATAAATTTCAATCAAAAAGAATTTGTAAAAATATTGGAATTAATCCTCAAACAACTATTAATAAATTAAAAAAAAATCAATTAAACCGTTTAATAAATTATATAAATAAAAATATAAAAATTGAACAATTATTAAAAAAAATTAAAAAAGATAATTTTAATAATTTATTAAATATTAAAACAAATAGAGGTATTAGACATAATTTAGGATTACCTGTACGTGGACAACGCACACATACTAATGCTAAAACTTCTAAAAAATTAAAAAATACTATTTAAATGATAAAAAAAAAAATTAAAATTAATAAAATATTAATAGCACATTTATATATAAATTGTGCTTTAAAAAATACTATATTAAGCTTAACTAATGAAAAAGGTCAATTATATAAACAATGGTCTAGTAAATCTTTAAAAAAAACATCAAATTTAAAAAAAAATTCTCCATATAATATACATTTTATTAGTTATAAAGCTAAAAAATTCCTTATTTCTAAAAAAATATATTGTTTAAAAATTTTTATTAAAGGTAGAGGACCTGGTCGATATAATGTAATTAAAAATTTAATTTCTAAAAAAATTAAAATAATTTTTATTCAAGATAAGACTAATTTACCTTTTAATGGTTGTCGATCTCCAAAACAAAAAAGACGTTAAAATTTAAATATGGATAGATGGCTGAGTGGTTTAAAGTATCAGTCTTGAAAACTGAAGTATATATTAATATACCGTGGGTTCAAATCCCACTCTATCCTTAAATTATTATTTAAAAGCTAGAGACGGATTTGAACCGTCATTAAAGGATTTGCAGTCCTTTACATTACCATTATGTTATCTAGCCATTTTTATTATTTATTAAAATTATGTTTAAAAAAAAAGAAAATTTTTTTAATTATCAAAATAAAATAATATTAAAAAACGGAGCTGTATTACGTATAAGCTCTGTTAAATATATAAAAAATATGGAGCTTAATAAATCTTTTTTAAAAGATTTTAATAAAATTGAAAATAAAATTATTGTTAAAGAGAATAATTTTTTAAAAAAATTAAAAAAATAATAATTATTTTTTATATATTTTTAATATATATGAAATATAAATATAAATTTCTATTATAATTAAAATTAATAAAAAATATAACGCTTGATTAATTAAATCTAAAGGTATTATTAAAAAAGTAATTAATAATAATGAAAAATAAAATATATTTCGATTTTTTATTAAAATTTCAATATTAATAACATTATAAATTATTAAAAAATAAAATATAAATAAACATATAAATATTATATATATATATATAAAGAATGTAAAAATAAATAAAAAATAATCATATAATTTAGGTTCTAAATAAATATTAAATATATAATTATTTAAATAATTTATATTATAAAAGTATAACCAAAGATTTGGTATAATTATTATAAAACATATATATATGAAATTAAAATTTGATATATAAAATAAAAAAAAAAAATTTAATATTTTAATATTTTCTTTTTTATTTAATCCTTGTAATAAAAAAAACCATAATTGTATTAAAATAAATGGAATACTAATAAGTATTGAAAAAAAAAAAGATAAATAAAAATTTAAAATAAAAATATCTGTTATTTCAGTATAAATAAAATATTTTAAATGGGTAATATTTAATAAAGGTTTTATAAATATATATATTAATTGATCTGTAAAAAAAGAACAATTTAAAAAAATAAATAAAAAAGAAAAACTAAAAATAATTAAATTATATTTTAATTCTAAAAAATGTAATTTTAAATATGAAATTGAATTATTCATTAAAAAAAAAGCCTACTTGGTGAAATTGGTAAACACGTTAGATTTAAAATCTGATCCTATTTAAAAAGGTTATTGGTTCAAGTCCAATAGTAGGTATTTATATATTTATTATATCAGAGTAGTGGAATTGGTAGACACGTTACACTTAGGATGTAAAATTTAAGGGTTCGAGTCCCTTCTTTGATAAATTTAATCTATATACAATGTTTTTAAAGGCGAAATAAAGTAAAGGTAACTTCTCAGGCTCATGATCTGAATATGTAGGTTCGAATCCTGCTTTTGCCAAAAAATATATATAAAATTCTTTTTTATTATGATACATATACAAACAAAATTAAAAATAAAAGACAATACTGGAGTAAAAATAGGACAATGTATAAAAATTTATAAAAAAGCTACTGGTACTATAGGTGACACTATTTTAATATCAGTTAAAAATTTACGTTTAAATAAAAAAAAAAAAATTAAAATAACTAAAGGTGATTTATTAAAAGCTTTAATTATTCAAACTAAATATTCTGTTAAAAATACTATAGGTAATTATATTAAATTTGATAATAATTGTGCAGTTATTTTAAATAATCAAAATAAATTAATGGGTACTCGTATTTTAGGACCAATCACTTCTGAATTTAGAAAAAAAAAACAATTTAAAATTCTTTCTTTAGCTTCAAATATTTTATAATAAAAATGAATCACTTAAAACATCATTATAATCATAATATAACTTATGATTTAATTCAAAAATTAAATTTTAATAATATTTTTAAAATACCTACAATTAATAAAATTATATTAAATATAGGTTTAAAAAATTCGAATATGGAAAAAAAAAAAATGATATCTATTGTTTTACTATTACGTTTAATAATAAATCAACAGATTTTAAATACTAAATCAAAAAAAAATAATATAATTTTTAAAATTAAAAAAGGTGATATTATGGGTTGTAAAATAACATTAAGAAAAAAAAATATTTATATTTTTTTAGAAAAACTTATTATTTTTGTATTACCAAATATTAAAGATTTTAAAGGTATTTATGTTAATGAAAAATCTACAAATATTTTAAATTTTAAAATTAAAAATATTTTAAATTTTTTTGAATTAGAAAAAGAATTTTTAAAATTTCAAAATTTACCTTTTATAGATATAAGTATTCATACTACTTGTAAATCATATAAATATTTATATTTATTATTAAATCAATTTAATATACCTATAATTGATAAAAAATAATTGCGAAAATAACTCAATTGGTAGAGTATAATCTTGCCAAGATTAAGGTCGCGGGTTCGAATCCCGTTTTTCGCTTTTATTTTTTTTTAAGAAGAAATGGCTGAGTGGTTTAAGGCGGTAGACTGTAAATCTATTAGATATTCTATCATAGGTTCGAATCCTATTTTCTTCAAAATCTTCAATAACTCAATTGGTTAGAGTATAGAGCTGTTAACTCTAAAGTTGTAGGTTCAAGTCCTACTTGGAGAGTTTATTATAAAATAATAATAATAAATTACTTTATAACTAAAAAAATATTTATTTATATAAAAATATTTAATTAATATATTTTTATATAATTAAGATAATAATATAACTATTTATTAATATAAGTGGCTATAGAATTATCTTACATACTTGAATCTAATATTAAAAATTTTAAAAGTGAAAAAAAATTAGAAGAAACTGGTATAGTTTTATCAATGAGTGATGGTATTGCTCGTTGTTATGGTTTAACTAAAATTCAAGCTGGTGAAATGGTTGAATTTAACAAAGGTAATATTAAAGGTATGGCTTTAAATTTAGAACCAGATGTTGTAGGTGTTGTTGTTTTCAGTAATGAAAGAGAAATTCAAGAAGGTAATTTCGTTAAAAGAACTGGATCAATTGTAAGTGTACCAACAGGTGAAGGTTTATTAGGCCGTGTTGTAGATGCTTTAGGTCAGCCTATTGATGGAAAAGGTGCTATTAAATCAAATACTTTAAGTAGAGTTGAAATTAAAGCTCCAGGTATTATGCCAAGACAATCTGTAAGTGAACCAGTACAAACAGGTTTAAAAGCTGTAGATAGTTTAATTCCTATTGGTAGAGGTCAACGTGAATTAATTATTGGAGATAGACAAACTGGTAAAACTTCAATTGCTATGGATACAATAATTAATCAAGTTAAAGCACACCAAAGTGGTGATAAAGATAATCAATTATTTTGTATTTATGTGGCTGTAGGTCAAAAAAGATCAACTGTAGCAGATTTAACTAAAACTTTAGAAGAAAAAAATGCTTTATTTTTTTCTATTATTGTAGCAGCGACTGCATCAGATTCAGCTCCATTACAATTTTTAGCTCCATATACCGGTTGTACTTTAGGTGAATATTTTAGAGATAACGGTAAACATGCTGTTATTTTTTATGATGATTTATCTAAACAAGCTGTGGCTTACCGTCAAATGTCTTTATTATTAAGAAGACCTCCAGGTAGAGAAGCTTACCCTGGTGACGTATTCTATTTACACTCTAGATTATTAGAAAGAGCAGCTAAAATGAATATTGCCATAGGTGGTGGATCATTAACTGCATTACCAGTTATTGAAACTCAAGCTGGTGACGTATCTGCTTATATTCCAACTAACGTAATTTCTATTACTGATGGTCAAATTTTCTTAGAAACTGAATTATTTAACCAAGGTCAAAGACCAGCAATTAGTGTTGGTTTATCTGTAAGCCGTGTAGGTTCTTCTGCACAAATTAAAGCTATGAAACAAATTGCAGGTTCTATGAAATTAGAATTAGCACAATTTAGAGAAGTACAAGCTTTCTCTCAATTTGGTTCTGATTTAGATGCTGCTACTCAACAACAATTACATAGAGGAGTACGTTTAACTGAAATGTTAAAACAAGGATTAAATGTACCTTTAAATGTTGAAGATCAAATTGTTATTATTTTTTTAGGTGTTAGAGGTTTTTTAGATAAAATTGAAGTTAAAAAAATCGGACAATTTGAAAATGCTTGGTTACAATTTATCAAAAATAATCATAACGATATTTTAGTAGAAATTGCAACTAAAAAAGAAATTAGTAAAGAATTAGAAGCTAAATTACGTACTTTAGCTAATGATTTTACTAGTCAATTTTTAAATAAATAATACAAATTTTATATTTTTATAATATAAAATTTATATTATTTATAATTTACGTTTAATCTGTATTTTTATTTTATTATTTGATTTAAAACATGAAAAAAATTAATTTTATATAGTAAAATCTATTCTTTTTTATAGATTAGATTTTAATTTCTTTTTAAATTATGATTCTACAATCGATTTTTTATAATAACTTTGAATTATTAATCCCAGAATTTTTTATAACATTAATTATTTTATCTTTTTTATTATTCGGTACTTTTTATAAAAATATTGATAATAAAAAAATATTAATAATAAAAACAATTAATAATTTAATTATTTTTTTATTATTATTTACATTATTATTAATGTTCAATACACAAAATATATCTATGACTTTAATGAATGGAGCTTTATTTATAGATAATTTAACTCAATTTATTAAAAGTATTTTAATTATTTGTACTATTTTATGTTATATTATTCAAACTAATTATATAATAAAACAAAAAATGTTTTCATTTGAAATTAATATTTTAATATTAATTTCTTTATTAGGTTTAATGTTATTAGTATCATCTTTTAATTTTATTACCTTATATTTAGCTGTAGAATTACAAAGTTTATCTTTTTATATATTAACTGCATCTAAACGTAAATCACCTTTAGCTGTAGAAGCTGCTTTAAAATATTTTATTTTAGGATCAATAGCTTCCAGTTTTATTTTATTTGGTTCTTCTTTAATTTATGGTGTTTTTGGTTCGTTAAATTTTGGAAATATTTTTTTAATATTATCTAATGTTTATTATATTGAAAATATTGATTTAATAATAGGTGCTTTAAATGGTTTTTTATTTATTTTTATTGGACTATTTTTTAAAATAGGGGCCGCTCCTTTTCATTTTTGGTTACCTGATGTTTATGAAGGTGCTCCTAATAATATAACAGCTTTTTTTGCAATTGTACCAAAAATTGCTTTTATAGGTATTTTAATTAGATTTGTTTTTGATATTTTAATAGATATTTCTTCTTTTTTTGAAATTATTTTTTATATAAGTGCTATTTCTTCTATGTTTATAGGTTCTTTAGCAGCATTACAACAAAAAAAAATTAAAAGATTATTAGCTTATAGTTCTATAAGTCACGTAGGTTTTATTTTAATAGGTTTTACTTCTAATTTATTAGAATCTATTCCTTATATTTTATTATATATTGTAATTTATATTATTATGAGTATAAATTTATGGACTTCATATTTATCTTTAATTATAAATAAAAAACCTATTAAATATTTAACTGATTTATCAAATCTTTATAATTTTAATAAAATTTTAGCTTTTATTATTGTTTTAAATGTTTTTTCAATGTCAGGAATTCCACCTTTAGCCGGTTTTTTTTCAAAATTATTTTTATTTATTACTGCAATAAAAGCACAATATTTTGGTTTAATATTTTTTAGTATTTTAGTAAGTATATTAAGTTCTTTTTATTATTTAAGAATGATAAAAATCATATTTTTTGAAAAAATATCAAAAAAATTATTTGTAAATCAAATAACTAAATTAAATAGTATTATATTAGTAATCAATACTCAATTTTTATTATTTTTTTTTTTATATCCCAATCTTATATTAATCAATTTAAATAAATTATATTTATATTTATTAATATAAATATTATAAAGTTTAGATAGCTCAGTTGGTTAGAGTAAAAGACTGAAAATCTTTGTGTCGGTGGTTCGAGTCCGCCTCTAGACAAATTATATATATTATCAAATGTATACTTTAAAATTAACAATTAAATCTTTACAAAATTTAAAAAATATTAAAACATATTTATTTAAAATCCAACAATTTTTAAAAAATAAAAATATAATAATAAAAGGAAATATATCTCAAAAAAAAAAAAATACCATATATACTGTACTTAGATCTCCACATGTATATAAAAAATCAAGAGAACACTTTAATTATAATTATTATAAACAAACTTTTCATATATTAAATGAAAATTTATACATTTTAATATATTTTTTAATAATTATTAAAAAAATAATTCCTCAAAATGTATTACTAAAAACAAAAATTAAAAAAAATTAAATATGCTTATAGCTTAATAGGATAAAGCCGTAGATTGCGGATCTATTAGATGAAAGTTCAAATCTTTCTAAGCATATTTTTAGAGTATGGCCAAGTGGTAAGGCATCCGTTTTTGGTATGGAAAATCAGAGGTTCGAATCCTTTTACTCTAAAATTTTATAAAAGGGCCTATAACTCAGTTGGTTAGAGTATACGCCTGATAAGTGTAAAGTCAGTAGTTCAAATCTACTTAGGCCCATAATATTAGGGTAATTAGCTCAATTGGCAGAGTATTTCGTTTACACCGAAAATGTTAGCGGTTCGAATCCGTTATTACCCATTATTTATATATATATAAAAATCATTTTTTATGACTACTATTAATCAATTATTTTTACAAAAACAAAAACGTTTAAAAAAAAAAAAAATAAATAAAAGTCCAGCACTTCAAAAATGCCCTCAAAAAAAAGGAGTTTGTACTAAAGTATATATAAAAACACCTAAAAAACCTAACTCAGCATTAAGAAAAGTTGCTAAAGTAAAATTAACTAATGAACATTCTGTTATTTGTTATATACCAGGAATAGGTCATTCTTTACAAGAACACTCTGTTGTATTAATTCGTGGAGGTAGAGTTCAAGATTTACCAGGTGTAAAATATCATATTATTAGAGGTAAATATGATTTAACAGGTGTTTTAACTAGAAAAACTTCAAGATCTAAATATGGAACTAAACGACCAAAATAATTTAATAAGAAATTCTTTTATTAAAATGTTATTAAAAAAAGGAAAAAAAAGTATTGCTGAAAATCTTTATAATAATATTTTAATTGAATTACGTAAAAAAACAAAACAAAAACCTTTATTTATATTAATAAAAACCATTGATATTTTAGCTCCAAAATTAAAATTAATAAATGTACCTGTAAGTAAAAGAAGAACTCGAAAAAAAAAAAATAAATATTTTTTAATGTTTTTAAATAAAGAGAAACAAGTAAAAGATGCAGTTAACTGGTTATTATCTTTCTCAAGAAAACGTAAGACAAATTTTTTAAAAAATATTCTTAATGAAATTTTAGGAACTTTTAATAATAAAAGTAAAAGTATTGTTAAACGAGATGATACTTATATCGAAATACAAAAATTACGTTATAATATTAAATTCAATAGTACTGTAAATTTATTAGATAAAGAAGAAGATTTTTCAACTTTTTCAAAAAAAAAAAAAAATAAATATTTATTATTTAAAAAATAATAAATAAAATAATAATGTACCCAATTTAAAAATTGGTATTTCCAAAAAGGGAATAAATATTCGACATTATTAACAATAATTCTAAAAAAACGTAATATATAATTTAAAAATATATTATAAAAATATATTTTTAAAAATAATTAGTATGAATAAGCTGACATATTTTACAATATTTACACTTTTCACCTATCAAAGTTTTAGTCTAAAACAATTTTATGAAAAAATTTTAAGAACGGTTTCTTGCTTAGATGCTTTCAGCAATTATCCAATATAAATTTAGCTACTCGGCGCTGCCCATATAGAACAACCGATACACCAGAGATTTATCCTCTTCGGTCCTCTCGTACTAGAATTAGAGTCTTTCATTTTTCAAAATATCTATAGAAGATAGGATCCAAACTGTCTCACGACGTTCTAAACCCAACTCACGTACCACTTTAATCGGCGAACAGCCGAACCCTTGGAACCTTCTTCAGCTCCAGGATGTGATGAGTCGACATCGAGGTGCCAAACGACTCCGTCGATAGGAGCTCTTAGGAGTCATCAGCCTGTTATCCCCGGAGTACCTTTTATCCGTTGAGCGATAATCTTTCCACAAAGAATTATCGGTTCACTATGACCGACTTTCGTCCCTGTTTGATATGTCTATCTTACAGTCAAGCAAGCTTGTACCATTACATTCCACAATTGATATATTGCCAATTTGAGCTTACCTTTGTACACCTCCGTTACTCTTTGGGAGGTGACCGCCCCAGTCAAACTACCAACCATACACGGTCTATTTAAAAAAAATATTAGTTATTTATAATAATAAGAGTGGTATTTCAAAGAAATCTAAACAATTCACTAGCGTGAAGGTCTAAGATTACCACTTATTCTACACATATTTTATAAGATAACAGTATAAAGATGTAGTAAAGGTTCACGGGGTCTTTCCGTCTAACTATAGAGAATCCGCATCTTCACGGATAATTCAAATTCACTGAGTTTATGTTGGAGACAGCGGGGATGTCGTTACACCATTCATGCAGGTCGGAACTTACCCGACAAGGAATTTCGCTACCTTAGGACCGTCAGAGTTACGGCCGCCGTTTACTGGGACTTTCATTCAATGCGTAAACATCTCCTATTAATCTTCCAGCACCGGGCAGGTGTCAGACCCTATACATCATCTTACGATTTAGCAGAGTCCTGTGTTTTTATTAAACAGTCGCAACCCCCAATTCTGTGCCACCTTACATAAATGTTGATTTATATAAGGTACTCTTTCTCCCGAAGTTACAGAGTCATTTTGCCGAGTTCCTTCAACATAATTATCTCATACACCTTGGTCTACTCGACCTATCCACCTGTGTTGGTTTAGGGTACGGTTTTCAATATTAAAAAAATAAAATGTTACTCAACACTAAGGTCTTTCTATAGCTAGGTGGGCTTTATAATTATTTTAACATATAATTATTCTCTTAAATAAATAAGATATTACTTGCCTTTTATTTTATTATTTCTTATTAAAAGAATTCTAGCACTATCTATATTTTAAATATTTATTAAAAAAAGTTGTTTCTTGAAAATATTACTATTTTGTCACTTTTTATTAGAAATTTAATTTCAAAATTTTCCCATCACAGCTTGCTTTCGTCAAGTTCTGCTTAGGGGCCGTCTAACTCTATGTAGTTAATCTTAACATAGAAACCCTTGGATTTTCGGTGATAATGATTCTTGTCATTATTTTTTGTTACTAATGCCAGCATTTTCTATTCTGATATCTTCAATATATTTAACAACATATCTTTAACAACATACAGAATGTTCCGCTACCGTTTACTATTAATTTAGTAAACTTGACGCTTCGGTAAATTTCTTTAGTCCCGATACATTTTCGGTGCAAAAAAACTAGACCAATGAGCTATTACGCTTTCTTTAAAGGATGGCTGCTTCCAAGCCTACCTATTGGTTGTCTTTATTTTTTCACTTCCTTTATCACTTAGAAAATTATTTAAGGACCTTAGCGTTCAATCTGGGCTGTTTCCCTCTCGACAATGGACCTTAGCGCCCAATGTCTGTCTATTTAAATACTTGTTTTTGTATTCGGAGTTTCTAAAAGTTCAGTAAGGTTTTAACCCCCCTAGCTTAATGAGTGCTCTACCCCAAAAAAAGATTTTTAAATGCTCTACTTCAATAGATTTCGCGGAAAACCAGCTATCTCTGAGTTTGATTGGCCTTTCACCCCTAATCACAAATCATCCCCGTATAATGCCACATACGTGGGTTCGATCCTCCAAATAGTTTTACCTATTCTTCAATCTGTTCATAATTAGATCACTCAGTTTCGGGTCTTATTTTCATAACTTATTTAAGCTTTTTAAAACTTGATTTCTCTACGCCTATTTTATTAATAAATTAAGCTTGCTAAAAAAATAAACTTGCTGGCCCATTATGCAAAAGGTACATTGTCACTTTATTAAAAAGCTCCAATTGATTATTAGCATAGAGTTTCAGAATTATTTCAAACTCGAAAGCTCTTTTTCACCTTTCCTTTACAGTACTTGTTCACTATCGGTCATTAATTATTTTATAGGTTTTGAGGGTGGTCCCCCAATCTTCAAAAAAGATTACACATACCTCTTTTTACTTATAAAAAAATAAAATAATTGAATATTTTATGAATGACATCCTACAGGACTATAACCTTTTAATGTAAATTTTTTCAAATTTTTCGGAATATACATATTTCATATAAATTTTTTTTATAACCTATTTTCCATGTTCACTCGTCATTACTTACGGAATCTCGTTTGATTTCTTCAATAGTTACTAAGATATTTCAATTCACTATGTTTAAAATTTTCACAAAGAAAAAGTTTTCTTTAGGAAATCTATATATATAAATAAATTATTATTCCATATAGCTTTTCGTTTTTATTACGTCCTAAAAATATTAATTAATGCCTAGGCATCCCCTCTATGCTTTTTTTATGTAACTTTAATACTTTTACTAATAAAATAAAAATATAAATAAAATTAAAACAAAAAAATTACTTTAATTAAATAATTAATTATTTTAAGAAATAAAAATAATATAAATATAAAAATATTTATTTTATAATTTTATCAGAGCTCTTCCAGCCACAGGTTCCCCTACGACTACCTTGTTACGACTTCATCACAGTTACTAAACCCTTCTTAGTAATTTAAATATAATTAATTAAATTTAATAAATAATTTTATCAATAAATTATTTTTTTAAAATAAAAAAAAACAAATAAACGGCTTTAAAATGAATTAACTTCCATGATGTGACGGGCGGTGTGTACAAAGTCTAGTAACATATTCACCGCAACATGCTGTTTTGCGATTACTAGCGATTCCAACTTTATATGGGCGAGTTGCAGCCCATAATCCGAACTAAGATAAATTTTAAAGATTTGCTCCAATTTTTTATTATTATTGCCTCTCATTGTATTTATCATTGTAGCACGTGTGTAGCCCAATTCATAAGGGCCATGAAGACTTGACGTAATCCCCATTTCCATTAATATGTCATTAACTTTTTTTAAAGTGCATTTATATAAAGAGTCTATCTTTAATATAAATTAGCAACTAAAAATAGGGGTTTCGCTCGTTAAGGGAATAAACCAAACATCTCACAACACGAGCTGACGACAGCCATGCAACGCCTGTATTTTTTAAAAAATATTTTAAAAATATTTACAAGAATTGGTAAGGTTCTGCGCGTATTATCGAATTAAACCACATGCTCCACCGCTTGTGTAGACTCCCGTCAATTCCTTTGAATTTCAATCTTGCGATTATACTCTTCAGGCGGAGTGCTTATCGCGTTAGCTTCTTAAAATATCTAAATTTCTCTAAATATGAGCACTCATCGTTTACAGCATGGACTACCGGGGTATCTAATCCCGTTCGCTCCCCAAGCTTTCGTTCCTCAATGTCAGTATATACCCAGATAATTGCCTTCGCCTTGAAAATTCCTCTTATTATTAAAAGATTTTATCCTTACAATAAGAATTCTATTATCCTCTATTTATACTCTAGTTTATCAGTTTTGAAAAAATAAATAAAGTTAAGCTTTAATTTTTTTTTTTCAACTTAAAAAACAACCTACGAACCCTTTACGCCTAATCATTTCGAATAATGCTCGCTCCTCTCGTATTACCGCGGCTGCTGGCACGAAATTAGCCGGAACTTCTTTTTTAAGTACTGTCTTTTTTCTTCCTTAATGAAAGAGCTTTACAACCTATTAGCCTTCTTCACTCACTTGGTATTGCTGGATCAGGCTTTCGCCCATTGTCCAATATTCCTCACTGCTGCCTTTAAAAAAGTTTGGGCCGTGTCTCAGTCCCAATGTGGCTGATCATTCTTTCAAATCAGCTAAAGATCGTCGGCTTGGTAGTCTCTTATACTACCAACTACCTAATCTTCCGCAAACTCATCCTTTAGCGTTTTTAAAACTTTATTTATTATTCAGAATTTTTATAAAAAATAATTATGCTGAACTAAAGGGTAGATAATTCACGTGTTACGCACCCGTCTGCCATGTCTATTAAAATAAACATTCGACTTGCATGTGTTAAGCATACCAATAGCATTTATTCTGAGCCAGGATCAAACTCTATTAAAAATTTAAAATTAATTTTAAAATTAATTTTTTTTTTTATTGAAATAAACAAATATAAATTTTGTTTATAATTAACTTTATCTTTATTTATAGATAGAATTATATTTTTTTAAATAATATTTAATTATATTTTAATTTAAATTTTAATTCCCTTTATTACAAAGTATTTAAATAAATTTTTTTTTTATACATGAATTTAAAATAGGTTCAGATTTTATAAATTTTTTTAAATTAAAAAATAATATATATAAATATTTAATATATACTAATAAAATAAAAATATAAATAAAATAAAAACAAAAAAAGATTTAATATAAATTAACATATTTTTTATTATATATTTATTAATTTTTTTTTAAAAAAAAAAAAGAAATAAATATTAAAAAGATAAAATTTAAAATATTAATATATACTGAAAGTAATAATAAACCAATAAATAAAATTAAACTTAGAAAAATTAATAAAGAATAATGATATATATATCCAGTTTGTAAATAAGTAATTTTTTTACTCCAATTTGAAAATAAATGTAATAAGCCATAAGGACCAAAAAATTCTATAATACCTTTATCAATTAATTTATAAGTAGTATTATAACTAATTTGTAATATATTTTGATTTATAAATTCATAATAAATTTTATCAAAAAACCATTTTTTATTTAAAAAATTATAAAAAAATAATCCAAATTTAGAGATTTTTAATTCATAAAAAAATTTAAAATTAAAATGATATAAAACAAAAGCTAATGATAAACCTAACATACTAAAAATAACAGGTAAAAGTTTAAAAATTGTAGGTAAAAATTCTGCATCAATCATTTGTATATTTTGCGGATGTATATATATAGCATTATTCCAAAAATGTGAACCTAAACCTATAAACATATCCTTTGTTAAATAACCTATAAAAATACTACCTAAAGCTAATATACCTAAAGGTAAAGCCATACGTAATGGAGCATCATGTGCATGAAGAATTACATTTTTATGTGCATTAGTTTCACTTAAAAAAGTAAAATATAATAAACGTGTTGAATAAAAAGCAGTAAAACTTGCACCAATTGTACCTAACCAATAAGCAAAATGTCCAACTTCATTAAAACTTGCAAAGGCAATTTCTAATATAACATCTTTTGAATAAAAACCTGTTAAAAAAGGAAATCCCATTAATGCTAATGAACCTATTAAAAACATTACATAAGTATAAGGTAAAATTCTTCTTAATCCACCCATTTTTCTAATATCTTGCTCATCACCCATAGCATGAATAACTGAACCCGCCCCTAAAAATAATAAAGCTTTAAAACAAGCGTGATTTGATAAATGAAATACTCCTAAAGAATAATTAGATAAACCACAAGCAAAAAACATATAACCTAACTGACTACAAGTTGAATAAGCAATTATTTTTTTCATATCATTTTGAACTAAACCTACAGTACTTGCAAAAAACGCTGTTAAAGCTCCAATTATAGTAATAATTTTTAAAGTTAAAACAGAATATTCAAATATAGGTGAACATCTAGCTACTAAATAAACACCAGCTGTAACCATTGTAGCTGCATGTATTAATGCAGATACTGGAGTAGGCCCTTCCATAGCATCTGGTAACCAAATATGTAAAAATATTTGAGCTGATTTACCCATAGCCCCTATAAAAATTAAGATACACATAATATCTATGATAGACCAATTATAATTTAAAAATAAAAAAGTATAATTTTCTAAAATGGAAATAGTTGCAAATGCACTAAAATATTCTACAGTTTTTAAATTAGTAAATAAAATTAAAATACCTAAAACTAATACTAAATCACTAATTCTATTTACAATCATAGCTTTAATAGCTGCTTTATTTGCTTGTAAACGTGTAAACCAAAAATTAATTAATAAATAAGAACATAAACCTACACCTTCCCAACCTACAAACATTTGTATAAAATTGTCACCTGTTACTAAAATAACCATAAAAAAGGTAAATAAAGATAAATATGACATAAATCTTGATAAGTGTGGGTCATGACCCATATATTCACTTGAATATAAATGTACTAATACAGAAACACCTGTTACTACTGTTAACATAACATAAGTTAAAGTATCAAAAAAAAAAGCCCAATTACAATAAAAAAGTCCACTTGAAATCCAAGTGGTTACAATTAAATGTGTATTTAATGCAAAAGTCATAGAATTATTAAACATGACTAAAGATAATATAAAAGTTAAAAAAACACTAAGAGTTGTAATAACGGCAGACCCTTTATTACCAATCCATTTTCCAAAAAGACCTCCAAAAATAGCTCCTAATAAAGGTAAAAAAATAATAGCTAAAGAATACATAAAGTTTTTATTGAAATTAAATTATAAAGATAAAATATGGATTTTATATATAGATATATTACCATGAATATTAAAAAATAAAACCATTAATGCTAAACCAATAGCAGATTCAGCCGAAGCTACAGTTAAAATAATTAGAGAAAATATTTGTCCCATAATATCATCTAAAAAAACAGAAAAATATACGAAATTTAGATTTATAGATAATAAAACTAATTCAATTGACATAAGTATAATAAGAATATTTTGTCTATTAAGAATAATACCTAATAAACCTAGACAAAATAAAATAAAATTAATTAAAATATTATTAAATAAAAACATTTTTAAAATTATAAAAAATAATATATAATATATATATTATTTAAAAGTTAAATTAACCAATTAAAACTTAATAATATACTACAAGTTAAAATAAACCAACCTAAAGTAAAAGGTAGAAAAACTTTCCAACCTAAACGCATTAATTGATCATAACGATATCTTGGTAATATAGCACGAGCTAAAACGAATAAAATAACGAAAAAAGATACTTTTAAACCAAACCAAAAAGGACCCGGGATAAAATTTAAATATAAAGGAGCTAACCAACCACCTAAAAATAAAATAGTATTTAAACTACTCATTAAAAGCATATTAGCATATTCACCTAAAAAAAATAAAGCGAAACCCATAGCTGAATATTCAACATTATAACCTGAAACTAATTCAGCTTCAGCTTCGGGTAAATCAAAAGGGTGTCTATTTGTTTCAGCTAATGATGAAATAAAAAAGATAATAAATATTGGAAATAAAGGTACGCAATACCATATTTTTTCTTGACATAAAACTATATCAATTAAATTTAAAGATTGAGTACATACTATAACAGATAATATAGAAAAACCTATAGTTAATTCATAAGAAACCATTTGAGCTGATGATCTTAAAGCACCTAAAAAAGCATATTTTGAGTTACTAGACCAACCAGCAATAATTATACCATAAACACCTAATGATGATATAGCTAATAAATATAAAATTCCTATATTTAATTCAGCATAAGACATACCTTTACCAAAAGGTATTACCACCCAACTTAATAAACTTAAAAAAAAAGTTAATATAGGGGCAAAAATAAAAAGTACCACGTCACAGTTACTAGGTAAAACAGTTTCTTTTACAAAAAGTTTTAACCCATCAGCAAGTGGTTGTAATAAACCAAAAGTACCTACAACATTAGGACCTTTACGTCTTTGTATTGAAGATAGGATTTTTCTTTCGGCAAGAGTGAAGTACGCCACAGAAATTAATAGCGGAAGAATCAAGGCAATAGTTTTAAGAATTATATTAAACATATTAAAATTTTTAAGAAAAAAAATATAATTATATATTAAAAATAAATTATTATTTTTAATATATATATATTATTAATATTTCTTTTCTTATACAATGTTTTTTTTTTTATTTTTAATACGAAAAAAAATTATTATTTATAAAAAATTTAGTATATTTAATTATGATAATAATATCAAACCATATTCAACTAACATTTCAAAATCTACCGAAAAATCTATGATATTTTCAATTATAGTTTCATCAAAAGAATTATTTTTAGAAAATAAGCAATTTTTTATATTAATTATATATTGAGTATTAAATCGAATAATATCATGTTTTAAAGATATCAATTCATTTAAACTATTAAATTCATTATTAATATTAGTAATATTAAACATTCTATTATACGCAGGTAAAATTAGATTATTTAAATTTACAAGATCTATATTTTCATATAAGTAAAAAATAGTGTTGTAGTAGTTAAAATAATTGATCGATTTTAACGTTAAATGCGATATATTATCACAAACCGAAATAATATCAGTAGAGTTTACTGGGAAATTTAACCAATCGAAAAATAAAAGATTTTCTTCGTCTTCACTTTCACTATTTATATCAAAAATTGTTCTCAAAAAATTAATATCTTCTTGAATTAGAGTTTGATCTGTTAAAAAATTTATGGTTTCAAAATCGATTGTAAAAATATCCTCATTATTATTTTCACGACTTAAACTATTAAAAAAACTTTGTAAACAAGGGCTACCTGCAGGCCCGTCTAAATCATTCGGAAATATTTGAAACAATGGATTACTTATATAAGAATATTTTATATGCTGTCCTATATAACCTAATGTATTAAAATTTAGATCCGGATAATTACATAAAAAAGTGGAAAAATCGTATTGAACTTCTTCACTAGCATACACAGAAAAATCTATATTTCGAAAATTAACACCTGTAAAGTTAGTTTCAATATATTGAAATTTGTGCAGAAAAATTAAAGTGTCTTTGACAGAATCTGCCGATTGGCCAATATTCAAATGGGTTGCTGAAGGATTTTGGCCTATGGTAGAAATTACAGTTAAAATTTGACGAGCGTTATTTAAGGGTATCATGAAAGCTTGCTTGTTAAAAATATTAATTATATTAATATTTTTCTTATAAAAAAATTAAAAAAAGGTATTAAAAATATACCTTTTTTTAAATAAATGTTATTAATTTATAATATTAAGTTATTAAATATTTTATTAAAAAATATTTGTTTTTTTTTTTAAAATAACTTTAGATTGAGTTAATATTTTTGAATGATTTTCTAAAATATTTTCAATATATAATTTTTTTTTTAAATTAAACATTTTATACTTTTTAATTTGTTTTATTTTAATAGTATTCTTTTTATATAAACTAACAATATGTAATTTAGATTTGTATAAATAAGAATAAACATTATTAAATTCTAAAAATAAATTTTTTTTATTATCTTTTTGATTTTTTTTTTTTAAAAAAATATATAAAAATTTAAATATATTATTATCTGATTTTTGTAAAGATTTAATTTTTAATATAGTATTATTTTTTTGGATTAAACCTTCAGTATTAATATATAAACCTTCTTTTTCTAAAAAAGTTAAACCAGGTAAAATCAAGTTAGATTTTTGTGCGTCCATATTAAAATGATGTCCTTGATAAATATAATAATTATTTTTATTTTCATTTTTTAAATTTTTATGAAAATCAGTATTATATAAATAAAATAAACTAGTTTTAATATTTTCAAAATTATATTTTTTATTAAATATTTCAAGAAAATTTAAATATGAAGTTTGAGTTTGTAAAATATTAAAATTTTTTCCATTTAAAAATGATAAATTTTTGAATTTATTTAAAATAAAAGAAGCTTCTTTATATTGATAAAAAAAATTACTACCTATAATTATTGTAGGATTTTTAGCTTTTTTTAATTCTTTACAAAAAATATGTTTACCTTCAATTATTTGTAATAATGTATTAATATTTAAACCTAAATTATCTACAGGATATGTATAATCATATTTAGGACCTATAGATGCTATTTTAAAATTACCTTTTTGAACTCTATTAATTAAATGTATATTTAATATTGAACCTTCCGAGCGTATATCACTATTTAAAATTAAACATAAATCTGAATTTTCAATATTTTTTAAAGAACTATTAAATAAAAAATTTGAACATAAATCCGAATTAAAAATATTTTCTTTTTTATTTGCATATAAATATGAAATATTATTTATACCTAATTGAGTTAAATTTTTTTTTAATATAAATTGAGATTCAATATCAGTTAAATTACCTACAACACTTTGAATTTGACTAGGATCTCTTTTTAATATTTCATTATCTATAGTTTGAAAAACTTTTTCCCAAGAAATTTCCTTAAAACCTTCAGATGTTTTTATTAAAGGTTTAGTTATTCTTTGATATTTTAAACTATCGAAAAAAAAACGGGTTTTATTATTAATCCATTCTTTATTGATATTAACATTAGTTTTAGGTAAAATTCTTACAATATTATTTTTTAAGGTATCTATATTTAAATTCGAACCTATTGCATCTAAGATATCAATACCTTCTTTTTTTGTTAACTCCCAAGATCGAGCTTTAAAAGCATAAGGTTTTGAAGTTAATGCACCTACAGGACATAAATCAATTAAATTACCAGAAAATTCTGAATAAAAAATATTTCTATCATAAAAATTAATTTCAGTTGAATTCCCTCTACCGGTAGTACCAAAATGATCATTACGACAAATTTCATCAGCAAATCTAACACATCTAGTACAATGAATACATCTAGTCATAATAGTTTTAATAAAAGGTCCTATATTTTTATCTTCAACACTTCGTTTTTTATTAAAAAAAAATCGACTTTTATCACTACCAAAAATTAATGTTTGATCTTGTAAATCACATTCTGAAGCTTGATCACAAATAGGGCAATCTAAAGGGTGATTTATTAAAATAAATTCTAAAACACTTTCACGTGCTTTTTGAACTAAAGGTGTGTTAGTAAATATTTCCATATTAGGCATAACAGGCATAGCACAAGAGGCTACAGGTTTAGGTGAATTTTTAATTTCAACTAAACACATTCTACAATTACCCGCAATTTTTAAATTTTCTTGAAAACAAAATTTAGGTATTTGTATATTTAATGAATTACATGCTTGTAATACAGTTATATTTTTTTTTACATGCATTTTTACACCATTTATAATAATAGGTATCAT